CAATTATTTATATAAATTTATTAATTATTGTTTCCTTCTAAAAATTAATATGAATCATTTAATTTTTATTTCTATAATCAATATAAATTTTTAATTATTAATTATTAATTTTTTATCTTATTAAATTTATTTAATTTTATTAACAAATAATTTTTTTTCCCATACTTTTACTTTTCTTTTCTTCTCTCCTCTTTTCTTAATTATAGTTTTTATCTATTTTTATTTAAACTTTTCAATTTTTACACCTCAAAAACATTCAATTTATTAATTTTATAATTCCACAATAATCAACCCATCTTATTAAATTTCACTTCTTAATCTATTCTATATAATTCAAACAACTAAATCTTAATACTAGAAATTTATTACATTTCTTAAATAAATTTACAATTTATTACTTAAATCAGACATAGTATTTCTATTAATATTTTTAATCTTTTATTAATAAAAATAAATTTTTACTAACAATTTATCTTTATCTTTCATCAAACTTAAAATCACAACATACTCATATTTTATTTTCTTTTATTCTTATTATTTCTATTATTTTAATATATTTATACATTTTTATACCACAATTTTTTTTTTTATTTTAACAAGATAATTTAATTACCCCAATGAAAGTGCCTGAAAAAGGATTATTTTGATAGAATAAATCATATAAAATTTTAATTTTTATCATCATTATTCCCTATACCTATATTATCAACCATGTTTTTTTATTTTATTTTATTTTTTTTCTTTACTTTACTTTACTTTACTTTACTTTACTTTACTTTACTTTACTTTACTTTATTTTATTTTATTTTATTTTGTTTTATTTTGTTTTATTTTATTTTATTAAATTATACTTTCTTTATTCATTATTCATTATTTACCATTTTATTTATCATTAAATTTTTATCATACATAATTTATCACCATTTATTTTTACCTTTTATAAATAAATTTTAATTATACACATTTTTTTCAATTTTATCATTTTTTATTTATTTTTATCTTTTATTTTACTTTATTTTTATAATATTTTTCTTATACATACATATTACTTTTAATTAATACCTTTATATTTATTTATTCAAACTCATTATTTATTCTTAACAAAAAAATTAATTATTTTATATAAATCAGCTAAATTTAAGCTAGTAGGTTCATACCCTAAAAATATAATAAATATTATTTTATATATCTATTCATATCAATTTTTAATTTGGATATTCTTTATACATGATAATATTTTTATCTCTTAAAATCTCAAAAATTTTTATGCTAATATACATTAAAATATAATTAATTTTTCAATTCATTTCTTATGAACAAATCCTATTTATTTAAATTCCACATTTCTAACATCAATTTTTTCCACTCCCATTTCTACTCTAATAAAATTTTATTCAAATCAATTTTTTTAATTATCTTTCTTTCTATAATTTCAATTTTTTTAACTAACTTTATTCACTTATGAATTTTAATAGAAATTAATACAATAATTTTTATTATTCTTATAAGTATATACATAAAAAAATTTAAATCAACATTCAATTTTTTTATTATTCAATCAATTTCTAGAATTATACTAATTTTTTTATTAATAATGAAAAATTATTCATTTTTACCACATAACCTAATTTTTAACCTTCTTTTAATTTTATCATTTACTCTTAAATTAGGCCTTTTCCCTTTCTTTTACTGACCCCCCCTTATTAATTTAAATTTAAATTGAATCTTAATTTTTATTATATCAACATCACAAAAATTTATTCCTCTTTTAATTTTTAATATATTCTTTAATCAAATTAAAAATGAATTATTAACCAATTCCTTTATTTTAATTTCTATTTTATCATCTTTCATTTCAACAATTATAAATTTTAATGAAACCAACTTTAAAAAAATTCTAACATTCTCTTCAACTAACCATTTAAGCTGAATAATTTTTATTTCAATCTTTGACTCATCCATATTCCTAATTTATTTTATTATTTACTCCTTATCAATAATATTTCTATGTTTTATTTTCAATAAATTTAATATAAACACTTTTATAGATTTAACTAAAATTCAATTTTTCAATTACAAAAAAATTAATTTTTCTTTATCAATAAATTTATTAATTATCAGAGCTTTACCCCCCTTCCTAACCTTTTTAATTAAAATTAATTCAATAAAAATTATAATTGAAAATTTTTCTTTATTTTCCTCTCTATTATTCTCATTAATTTCAATTTTTACTATTATTTTTTACATAAACCTAGTCATTAAAATAAATATATTTTATATAATCAAAAATAAATTCTATTTTAATTTACTCAACATTAAATTTAATTTTTTCTCATTAATAATTATTAACCTTATATCTATAGCATTCTTATTTATTACTTTTTATTTAATAAATTAATTCTCTATAGTAAGATTTTATGATAAATAATCTCTTAACCTTCAAAGTTAAATATATAAATAAAAACTTTATAAATCTTATCTTAATTTTAAATTATAACATATCTTTAAATTTGCAATTTAATATTTTACCTTAAACTATTAAAATTTATTATTTGTCAAAATGATTATATTCTACTAATCATAAAGATATTGGAACATTATATTTTATTTTTGCTTTATGGGCAGGATCAATCGGAGCCTCAATAAGAATAATTATTCGAATGGAATTAAGATCTCCTGGTGCTTTAATCAATAACGATCAAATCTACAATACTATTATTACTGCCCATGCATTTATTATAATTTTTTTTATAGTTATACCTTTTATAATTGGAGGTTTCGGAAATTGACTTATTCCTTTAATACTTGGTGTCCCAGATATAGCTTTCCCTCGAATAAATAATATAAGTTTTTGACTCCTCCCCCCATCTCTCTTTCTTCTTATCAGAAGAAGATTTATTGGTGGAGGTGTAGGGACAGGATGAACTCTTTACCCCCCTCTTTCATCTATTATTGGCCATAACTCACCCTCTGTTGACCTAGGAATTTTTTCTTTGCATATCGCTGGAATTTCTTCTATTATAGGAGCTATTAATTTTATTGTTACTATTCTTAATATACATACTAAAACTCACTCATTAAATTTTTTACCCTTATTCTCCTGATCTGTTCTAATTACAGCTATCCTACTTTTACTTTCTCTTCCTGTTTTAGCTGGAGCTATCACAATACTTTTAACAGACCGAAACTTTAATACATCATTTTTTGACCCAACAGGAGGAGGAGACCCCATTCTTTACCAACATCTATTTTGATTTTTTGGTCACCCAGAAGTTTACATTCTTATTCTTCCTGGTTTCGGTCTAATCTCTCATATTATTACAAATGAAAGAGGAAAAAAAGAAATTTTCGGCTCATTAGGAATAATCTATGCTATAATTGCTATTGGTCTTTTAGGTTTTATTGTCTGAGCTCACCATATATTCACTGTTGGCCTTGACATTGATACCCGAGCATATTTCACATCAGCAACAATAATTATTGCTATTCCAACTGGAATCAAAGTATTTAGATGATTAGCAACAATCTATGGTTCAAAAATTCAGTTCACACCCTCAATAATTTGAAGAATAGGATTTATTTTTTTATTTACAATTGGAGGATTAACAGGAATTATCCTTTCTAATTCATCTTTAGATATCATTCTTCATGATACATATTATGTAATTGGTCATTTTCATTATGTTCTATCAATAGGAGCCGTATTCGCTATTATTGCTGGTTTTATCCACTGATTCCCTTTATTTTTTGGTTTTTCTTTAAACAAATTATTTTTAAAAATTCAATTTACTTCTATATTTATTGGAGTAAACTTAACTTTTTTTCCTCATCATTTTCTAGGCTTATCAGGGTTCCCCCGACGATATTCAGATTACCCAGATATATACACTTCATGAAATGTAATCTCTTCTATTGGATCTCTTATCTCTTTTTTCTCAATGTTTTTTTTTATTTTTATTATCTGAGAAGCTTTTATATCTCAACGTTTTATTTTATATAAATTTTTTATAGCACCTAATATAGAATGAAACCACTCTTTCCCTCCTTTAAATCATTCCTACGAACAAATTCCTTACTCTACTAATTAATTTTAACTTATAATATAGCAAATTAGTGCATTGATTTTAAGCATCAAATATAAAAAATTTATTATTTTTTTATTATAAATCCAAACCTGATTAAATATTTATATCCAAGATTCTAACACACCTAATATAAACCAATTAATTTTTTTTCATGATTACTCTATACTCATATTAATTCTAATTACTTCATCCATCTCATATATATTTATATTTCTAATTATAAATAAAATTACTAATCGATTTATAATTAATGAACATTTTATTGAAACAATTTGAACTATCACCCCCATAATAACTCTTTTTTTAATTGCTATCCCTTCTTTAAAAATTCTTTATATAACAGAAGAATTTTTTTCCCCATCTTTAACAATTAAAGCTATTGGTCACCAATGATACTGAAGATACGAATTTTCTGACTATTCAAACATTAATTTTGAATCCTATATACTACCTATAAAAAAAAATAATTTATCCCAATTTCGTCTTCTTGATGTTGATAACCGATTAATTTTACCCTTTAATACACCTATCCGTATTTTAACTACATCAACAGATGTAATTCATTCTTGAACCATCCCTTCACTTGGTATTAAAATTGATGCAACTCCAGGACGTATAAATCAAGCTTTTATTTTTATAATTCGTCCTGGAATTTTCTTTGGTCAATGTTCAGAAATCTGTGGTATAAACCACAGATTTATACCAATTATAATTGAATCAACCTCTATAAAACTTTTTATAAATTGAATTTATAAAATATCAACTTAAAATTTTTCATTAAGAAACTTTAAAGAAGTAAAAGTCTCTTAAACTTTTAATGGTTACAAATAATTAACCCTTAATGATTATCTTATTTTTATCAATATTTCTATTTTTATTATTAATCAAAATTCATTTTATTACTTTAAATTTTAAAAGATTAGTTAATTTATAACATTTAAATGTCATTTAAAAATTATTAAAATATGTAATATCTTTTTATTCCCCAACTAAGCCCACTAAAATGATTTTATTTATTTATTTTTTCAATTTTAATCCTTATTTTTATTTTAATTAAAATAAACTTTTTATTTTCTAATAAAATTAATATTGATAACAATTTTATTAAAAAAAAAAATCAAATAAAATGAAAAATTTAAAATTAAATTATTATGATAACAAATTTATTTTCAATTTTTGACCCTCATTCTTCTCCAAATTATTCATTAAATTGACTAAGTTTATTTATTCCTCTATTCTTTTTCCCAAATCATTTCTGATTCAAAAAATCAAAAATATTTTTATTTTGACTATCAATTAATAACTTTCTATTAAAAGAATTTAATAACTTCAAATTAAATAATTTTAACAATATCATTATTATATTTTCTATATTTATAATAATATTAATTATTAACTTTATTGGTCTATTTCCTTACATTTTTACAGCCTCAAGACATTTATCAATTACATTACCTTTATCTCTTTCCATTTGAATAGGAATTATACTTTTTTACTGACTAAAGATAACTAATTTATCTTTCGCTCACCTCGTCCCATTAAATACACCTTCAACTCTAATAATATTTATAGTTTTAATTGAAACAATTAGAAACTTTATCCGACCTATAACATTAGCTATTCGTTTATCCGCTAATATAATTGCTGGACACTTACTACTTTGCTTATTAGGTTCTACAGGTCAAATTATAAGGATTAATCTTATCTGACTACTTATTTTCTCTCAAATATTACTTTTCTCTCTTGAATTAGCTGTTTCTATTATTCAATCATATGTTTTTATAACATTAATATCTCTTTATTCCAATGAATTATAATTTAAATTTTTTATGCATAAATCTAACCACCCCTATCACATCGTTTCTATAAGCCCATGACCTTTAATCTTATCAATTAATATTTTATTAATAGCAATTAGTATAATTAAATGATTCTATTTTATAAATCTTAATCTTATATTTTTTTCAATCTTAGCCCTAATACTTTCCATATACCAATGATGACGTGATGTAATTCGTGAAGGAACATACCAAGGTATACACACAAATAGAATAATAAAAAATCTTAAAACTGGAATAATTTTATTTATTGTTTCTGAAGTATTTTTTTTCATTTCTATATTCTGAACTTACTTTCATGCATCCTTATCCCCTTCAATTGAAATTGGAATATTATGACCCCCAAAAAACATTATTATATTTAACCCATATGATATCCCTTTATTAAATTCCATCATTCTTATTACTTCAGGAATAACAATTACCTGATCTCATCATTCTCTTATGGAAAATAATATCAATAGATCTATTTTAACTCTTCTTTACACAATTTTTCTAAGAACAATATTCACTATATGCCAATACTTTGAATACAATGAAGCTACATTTACTATTGCTGATTCAATTTTTGGATCAATTTTTTTTTTAACTACAGGATTCCATGGAATTCATGTTCTTATTGGAACAATTTTTCTTTTTATTTCTTTAATCCGAATAATTCAAAAACATTTTTCTAAAATTCATCATTTCGGTTACGAAGCAGCTATTTGATATTGACATTTTGTTGATATCGTTTGACTATTTGTCTATACATGACTATACTGATGATCATTTTTCTTATATAGTATATATAATACATTTAACTTCCAATTAAAAAAATTATTTAAAAATAATATAAGCAATATTTATTATTTTCTTATTATCAATTATTCCCTTTTCAATCACATCAATTCTCATCTTAATTAATATATTAATTTCTATTAAAATTACAAAAGATCGAGAAAAACCCTCCCCATATGAATGTGGATTTAATCCCTTAACTATACCCCATTTACCTTTTTCAATCCAATTTTACCTAATTGCTGTAATTTTTTTAATTTTTGATATTGAAATTTTACTTATTATCCCATTCATTTCTTCACTTATTTTATCTACTAATTTATTTTATTGATTTATTTCTTTTCTTCTTATTTATATTTTATTAATCATTGGATTAATTTATGAATGAAACGAACAATCTATCATCTGATTAAAATAATTTTATTTAAGGATATTAGTTAAAAAATAACATTTATTTTGCAAATAAAAATTATAAAAATATTCATTTATATATATATCTTTAATATGAAGGAATAATTCCACTTAATTTCGACTTAAACTCTAGATTATAAATAATCCATATTATTACTATTAATTAAAACTTTTTTTCTTCCTTAAAATTATTATTTTATTTTTTATTTTATTTTTATTTTTTATATTTTATTTTATTTTATTTTATTCAAAATTAATTCTCTATATTTTTTCTATTTCCTACAAATTTTCCCCTATCAATCTAATTTTATTAATTATTTAAATTTTATTAACTTCATTACACCCACCAATAATTAATTGAAACCAAAAAGAGGTAAATTATTGTTAATAATTTTATTGAATTCAATATTCCAATTAAATTATTTATATAGTTTAAAATTAAAACCTTTTATTTTCAATAAAAAAATAATAGCATTATTAAATTTATTTATAAATTAAATTTTTATACGCCAAGAAATAATTTAAATAAAGCTTCTAACTTTATGCCAATGAATTAAAAATTCATTTTATTTCTATTAATGTATTTTTTATAATTATATTTATATCAACATTTATCTTTATATTTATATTATTTTTACTATTTTTATTATTCCTTCTATTTTTATTTATTTTTATTTATTTATTTTTATTTATTTATTTCTTTTACTTCCTATTAATTTTTACTAAATACACTTTCATAATTATTTAATCTTAAATAATTTTTATACTTAAAAACATTTAATGTTACCTTAATATCTTCAATATTATGCTCTCAAAATAAGCTATTTAAATAATAAAATTAATTAATTTAAACTTTTTTAATATTTATTTATTTATACATATATTTATTATTCATATTCTAAAATTATTAACTTAACATTAATAAAACTAGGGACATAACAACTAGTAAATATATAAAAATAAATAAATTTAAATAAATAAAATAATTTAATTTAAATAAATATAATAAATTAACTAAAAATCTCTTCTTAAAATTATAAACAAATCTATATTCCATAACACCCTTATCAAAAATTTTATATAATAATATAGAAAATTTTAGTGGATAAAATCTAATTTTTATATAAATAAAATTTAACCCTCATATTCTAGAAAAAAATATTTTTATATAATTCCTTAACTTACCTCAACTTCTAAATCTAAAATATCAACCAACCAAACCCCCTAATAAACAAACTTGTATAATTAATAATTTTTCAAACAACCTCAAAATAACTAACTCCTTTATAACTAAATTCAATAAAAAAAATCCAATTATTAAAGAATACAAATATAAAATTACTAATGAAATTCTTATCAAATAATCTTCCCCTAAAATAATAAAATAATTTATTTTTCTTACATAATTTAAATAAACTATAATAACTAACCGAACTCTATAAGAAACTGTAAATAAAGTTGCAAATAACAATATAATAAAACTAAAAAAATTCATTTTACTCATCAAAAAAATCTCTATAATTAAATCTTTTGAATAATAACCAGAAAAAAAAGGAAATCCACATAATGATAACAAAGAAATAAAAAATACTAACCTCACAAATGGATAATATTTTACCAACCCCCCTATATACCGAATATCCTGATTATTATTCATCTGATGAATTAAAATCCCTCTACATATAAATAATAGAGACTTAAATAAAGCATGAATTACTAAATGTAAAAACCCCAACTCTACCATCCCTAATCTTAAAATTCTTATCATTAAACCTAATTGTCTTAAAGTTGATAAAGCAATAATTTTTTTTAAATCACATTCAAAATTAGCTATTAATCCCGACATTAATATTGTACCTCTCGATAAAAATAATATTATTCTTATTACATTATTACTTACTAATAAAGTATTATAACGCATTAACAAATATACCCCCGCTGTCACTAAAGTTGAAGAATGAACCAAAGAAGACACAGGTGTAGGAGCTGCCATAGCTAAAGGTAACCAAACTGAAAAAGGTAATTGAGCTCTTTTTGTAAAAGCTCTTATTATTATCAATACAGATAACAAAAAAAAATTCAAATTATATAATAAACAATTCCATGATCCTAAAATAACTATTAATCTAATTATTATTAAAATCCCTACATCACCAACCCGATTCAATAAAACTGTTACCATCCCTGAAGTAAATGATTTCCAATTCTGATAATAAATTACTAAACAATATGAAATCAATCCTAACCCATCTCATCCCAATAATAAACCTATAATATTCGGACAAACAATTAATATAAGTATACTCAAAACAAACATTTTTACTAACAAAAAAAATCGAATAATATTTTTATCCCCCTCTATATATTTCAATCTATATAACATTACAAATCTTGAAATCATTAAAACCAAACTTAAAAATATTATTGCAATCCAATCTAAATAAATAATAAACTCTATATTTATTGAATTAACTCTTATAAAAATTCATTCCATAAACAAACTTAAATCAATCAATAAAAACCCAATTGATAAAAATATAAAAATTAACCTTAAAAAAAAAAAAAAAAAAATATTTATAAACAAAATAATTTAAAATAATTACTTCTTTTATATCTTTAGATCCACAAACTAATATTTTTTATCTTAAACTATTTAAATTACTTATTTATTTATTTATTTTATTTAACTTATCATTATATTATAAATATTTTTCTTTAAAAAATCTATATCTATTTAATTTTATATCTTTACACCCTTTATATCATTCTATTTTTTATAAATAATATTTATTTATCTTAATAAATAATTAAATCTTTTAATAAATTTATATCTATCTTTTTAAATCACAAATATATCTAACCCCAAAAATAAAAAATTCAAAGGAACCCAATGTAAAATTAATATATAATAATTTATAACTCTAACATTTTTATACATAACATTTAATATTTGATTTTCACCATGTTGACTCATTCTAAATAAATACAATGAATAAGCAGCTCTAAAAAAACATAATATAACTAAAAATATTATAACTTCAATTCTTCATCTAACCAACCCTATTAACAAAAAAATTTCTCTAACTAAATTTAATCTAACTGGAGCAGACAAATTTGATGAACATAATAAAAATCAAAATAATCTTAATGTAGGATAAATATTTATTGATCCCTTATTTAAATAAATTAATCGACTCCCAAAACACTCATAATTAATATTAACAATATAAAATAATCCTGATGAACATAATCCATGAGCCAACATCATTATTAATCCTCCTATCAAACCAACCTTTGTTATAGTTATTATTCCTCTAATTAATAAACTTATATGAACAACTGAAGAATAAGCTACCAATATTTTTATATCAACCTGAATTAAACAAACTAAACTTATCAAAATTCTTCCAACAACCCCTAAACTAATAACTATAAAGCCGTACTTAACTATATCAAAAAAAAAAATTTGAATTATACGTAATATACCATATCTTCCTAATTTTAATATTACACCAGCTAAAACTATTGATCCATACACAGGTGCTTCCACATGAGCTTTTGGCAATCAAATATGAAACAAAAATATAGGTAATTTAACCATAAATCCTAATAAACATAAAACTATTAATAACACCCCTAACTTCAACTCTAAATATATCAATATAACAATTATTAAACTTCTATAATTAAAATAAATTAATAACAATAATCATAAAAATGGTATAGAAGAAACAACTGTATACATAAATATATACAAAACTGACTCATAACGTTCATACGAATAACCCCCATACAAAATTAAAAAAAAAATAGGCAATAATCTAAATTCAAATAATAAATAAAATATTAACAAATTTAAAGAAAAAAAACATAAAATTAATAAAATCATTAATGTCAAAATTATAAATTCTATTAACTTTCTTATATTAATTATTAATATACATCCTCTAATTCATAACCTTAAAATAACTAATAAATAAGAATAATTATCTATATAAAAATACCTTCCAATCCATAAATTTCTTGAATAACTCATAATTATAACTAACATATATCTAGAGAAAAAAAATAAAATAGATGATTTTATTACCTTACTCCTAGAAAAATTAAATAAACCAAATACCAAAACTAAACTTAAAACTATCCTTATCATAAAATCAAATTTAAATTATTAAAATACTCATTCCCTTTAAATCGAATTATTATCACAATCATAGAAATTCCTAAAATTCCCTCTATAACAAATATAACCATAAAAATCAACAAATAAAAATCCTTTATAAAATTTATTATTAATAAATATATTCTTAATAAAATAATAACTACTAAAAACTCAATACATAATAATATCATTAAAGCATGACTATAATATTTACAAACCATCCCCAATCCAAAAATAAATAAATAAAAAGAAAATATATAATTTAAATGAAATTCAATTAACTATATCAATTACAAACAAATTAATTTATTAAAAATTATACCTTAAAGCTTTATAGTTTAATAAAAACATGAATTTTGTAAATTCAAATTAAATTTTTTTTATTTTTTAGCTATCCCCATCAAAAAAATAACTTATTATTATATCTTTAATCTCCAAAATTAACATTTTTTTTAAACTATTTCTTGAACAATAATTTTCTTCACAAACATTCTTTAAAATATTCCATTTTACTAATTAATTTTTATTTAACACAACAATAATACAATTAATCTATGACACAATCATATTTCATTATTTTTTTATGACTCAACCTTTTTTCTATCATTATTTTTATAATTTACCAACCCAAAGCATCTATTATTCAATCCGTATTAATACTATCCCTATTCACTTTAATCTCTTGCCTCTTAATTTCTTCACTATCTTCTCTATCTCTTTACTCATTTCTAATTTTCTTAATAATTATTGGGGGACTAATAATTCTATTTATACTATTCATTAGTCTTATCACCAACCAACTTATCAATAACAAATGAAAAATTAATTCAATAATTTTTTTACTAATTATTATATTATTATTTTCATTTAATTTTTTCATTTCTTATAAATTCATTATTAACAATATATTTTTATATAATTTTAACTTAAACCTCCTAAATTCCATAAATTACAATCTTTTAAATATAAAAATTTATAACTCTATTATTAACTTAAACCAACTATTTAATTTCCCCTATCATATTTATATAATCTTACTAATAATTTTATTACTAATTTTTCTTATTATAATTACCAAGATATGTCTTATTAATATAAAACCCTTACGAATAATCAAAAAATAATCCACCCTATGAAAAAATCATTCATTTACAAAAATCTTTTACTTAAAATAATTTTAAAGTCCTTAATTAATCTCCCTACACCAATCAATATCAATTACTGATGAAATATCGGATCCCTTTTAGGTCTTTCTCTTATAATTCAATTAATCTCTGGAATCTTCCTATCTATACATTACTGCCCCTCAACAAATATAGCATTCTACAGAGTTATTCAAATTATACAAGATATAAATTATGGTTGAATAATACGTACCCTTCATAGAAACGGAGCCTCTGTTTTCTTTATCTGCCTCTATATACATATCGGTCGAGGAATCTATTACCAATCTTTCAATTTTATTAAAACATGAATTATTGGAATTTTAATCTTTTTATTAACTATAATAACAGCTTTCTTAGGATACGTTCTACCTTGAGGACAAATATCTTTTTGAGGAGCAACTGTCATCACCAATCTTCTTTCAGCTCTCCCTTATATTGGATCTAATTTAGTCGAATGAATTTGAGGTGGATTCTCTGTAGACTTACCTACTTTAAATCGTTTCTATTCCCTTCATTTTTTAATACCTTTTATCATTTCATTTCTAGTAATTATCCACTTAATATTTCTTCACGAAACTGGATCATCTAACCCTTTAGGTTTAAACAGTAATATCTATAAAATTCCTTTTCATAAATATTTCTCCCTAAAAGACTCTGTTACATTCATCTTCTTACTAACAACAATTTTTTTATTTATATTTCAATACCCATATTTACTAAGAGACCCAGATAATTTTATTAAAGCTAATCCCATAATCACCCCTATCCATATTAAACCAGAATGATATTTTCTTTTCGCTTATGCTATCCTACGAGGAATCCCAAATAAACTAGGAGGTGTAATCGCTTTAATTATAGCTATCCTTATTCTTTTAATTTTACCATTTTCCTACTCTCCAAAAAAATATAATTTAAAATTTAATCCCTTATACCAAATTTATTTTTGAATACTATTTTCAACCTTTTGTATACTTACTTGATTAGGAGGCCAAGAAATTACATCTCCTTTTATTGAATTAACACAATTATACTCAATAATCTATTTTTTTATTTTTTTAACCATTAATTGAATAAATAAAATTTGATTTCTTTCAATAATTAAATAATAATACTTAAATCAACTAAAATTAGTTAATTAGCAACAATGCATATATTTTGAAAATATAATCTAGAAATTAAAATTTTCTATTAACTTTCACCCTTACTTAATTTTATTACTTAAATTAAATTAAATTAAATTAAATTTTATTAAATTAAGTTAAGTTAAGATAAGTTAAGTTAAGTTAAGTTAAGTTAAGTTAAGTTAAGTTAAGTTAAGTTAAGTTAAGTTAAGTTAAGTTAACTTAACTCTATTTAATAACACTTAACTCTATTCTTAAACACAACTTATACACACACTACTATTTTTATCTTAATCTCTCTCTATATTTTATTTCTTCTATTAATTAAAATTTTACCCTAAAATTATATTAAATTTATATAAATTTATTTTTATTATATATAAATATAAAATTTACTTAATTAAAACCTAAATTTAATGCACTAATCTGCCAATATAATTTATTTTATTATATTTTATTTTATTCTATTTCTCTTTTAATTTTCATCTATACCAACATTATTCATAAATACCAATACCAACACCAAAATTAATATTTTAACTTACTTATATAAATTTTTTATTTTCTATTTTTTATTTAATTAATTTATTTTAAAATAATTTTTACCCAAATTAAATCTTCTCTACCCTACTCTATTCACCCCCATAATTGAAATTTTTCAACTATACCAAAACTCTCACCCTATATATTATTATCTATTCATTCCATTTTTTAAAAACACTCACCTTTACACCAATTTAATTTAATTTAATTTTTTTCATTTTATTTTTCTTTATTTTAATTTTTTTTATGCAAAATTTCAACCTATCTTAAATTCTATAATTCTAAATAAAAATAATACTTTATAATAAAAACTAATAATAAATTTATTATAATCACACCTAAAACATAATACCAACAAAAATATATTAAATTATCATACCGCAACCGAGGTAAACACCCACGAATTAAAATTACTAAAATTATAAATATTAATACTAATAAAATATTTAATAATCTTGATATCTCAAAACCAAAAAATATAAAAACAAAAATAACACCCAAAATTATAATTATTATATACTCTGCTAAAAAAATTAATGTAAACCCCCCTCTTATATATTCAATATTAAACCCAGAAACTAATTCCGATTCCCCTTCAATAAAATCAAAAGGCATACGATTCAACTCAGCTACTATTCTTACAAATAAAAGAATAAAAACCATAAAATTTACATACCAAAACTTTATAATTCCCTCTTGAAACTTAAAAAAATCAATTATCTTAAATCTTTCCACATAAAAAAATATAACAAAAAAAATCAAAAACATTGACACTTCATATGACAAAGATTGAGCGATAGAACGAATTCTTCCTAATATTGAATAATTTGTTCTAGATGACCAACCTCTTATTATAATAATATAAACCCCTAAACTTAATCATCTCATTATATACAATAAAAATAAATTTATTGAAAATAAATTTACTTTTGTTGGTAAACCCAACAATAATATTAAAACTATAAAAAATCCAACTATTGGGCATAAATAATAAACCAAATAATTTCTTTTATACAACTTTACATTCTCTTTTACAAATAATTTAATTGCATCTCTAAAAGGCTGAAACAACCCTAAAAACATAACCTTATTAGGTCCTTTCCGATCTTGAACATACCCTAAAATTTTTCGTTCTAATATAACAAAAAAAGCAACACCAATTAAAATCCCAATAATTATAACAATAAAACATAAAAAAATAAAATATATATCTTTTACAAATATTCATAAAATTACATCCTTCTATCCTAAAATCTTTATTTAATTTCTATTTAAATTTTTTATTCCAAATCAATTATCTCTTTATTATAAACTTAATTTTATACTATAAATTTTATACTATAAAAATTTATTAATTTTATTCAATTATTTTATAAATTATTTAATATTTTAAGTCCTTTCGTACAATAAAATATAATTTAATTATAGATAGAAACCGATCTGGCTTACACCGATCTGAACTCAAATCATGTATGATTTTAATAGTCGAACAGACTAAAAATTTAAATACCTCCATCTAATTTTTATCATAATTCAACATCGAGGTCGCAAACAATTTTATCAATATGAACTCTCCAAAATTATTACGCTGTTATCCCTAAGGTAATTTATTCTACTAATTATAATAATAATCAAAATTTTCATTAATCAATGTTTATACCTCATTAAAGTTTAATTTTTTTAACTATCCTCCCAATAAAATATAATCTATCCATATAATATTATTAAATAAAATAATTACAAAAATAAAATTTATTAAATTCTATAGGGTCTTATCGTCTTATAATTAAATAAAAGCATTTTTACTTTTAATTTAAATTCAATATTTTATTTTGAGACAATTTATATTTCATTAACTCTTTCATTCCAGTTTTCAATTAAAAAACAAATGATTATGCTACCTTTGTACAGTCAATATACTGCAGCCTTTCAATTTTTTCAATCAATGGGCAGAGGAGACCTAATATTATATTCAAATAGGACATGTTTTTGATAAACAGGTGAATATATATTTTAAACAAAAATATTTGTCGAATTCCTTAAAATAATATAAAATAATTATATTTATTCCAAACAAATTTTTTATTATTTACTAATTTAATCATTATATCATTTATTTATTTATTAAATAAATCTTTTTTATAAAAATAAAAATCTATAAACCTAAATTTTTTATTTTAATTTATATAAATTGCAACATTTTTATTAAAAAATTCAAATTTTATGAATATTCTTATTTATTAAATATTATTTATAAATTATTTTTTATATCCTTAGTTTATCCCAAAAATATTTACTTCATAATATAATTAAAAAAAAATAATTTTATTTTAATTTATTTATAAGCTGAATTAAATTCAATTCTAAAAAAACTAGATATCTTTGAAATCGATTAACATTTCACTTCCAACTAAAAATTTTTAATAATTATTTCTACAATAACTAAAATTTTTAATTAAATCTTTCAAATTCGAGAAATATTTAATTTAAATATTTTTTTTAATCAACCCTAATACAAAAGGTACAATAACTTAAATCTACTTTTTAATTTTTTCTAAATTTTCATTTTCATTACTTTTTATAATATTAACATAATTTATTCTAAATTTATACTTTAACATAAAATTTTTATATTACTTTATTTATTAATCAATTTTCAACTCAAAAAAAAACAATATATTTATCTATTAAAAAACTTATATTTTAACAACTAACTACATAAAACTTAATTATTTAACTTAAAATATAAATTATAAAATTTTAACAAATCTATTATTCCATTTATTGTAAATAAATAATTTTATATAAACTAAAATTTTTATTATCAATAAACACCTTCCGGTACCTAAACTTTGTTACGACTTATTCCATTTTATTGAAAGTGACGGGCAATTTGTACATATTTAATTTATTATTCAATTTAATATATTTATTAAATTTACTTTTAAATCCAATTTCATAAAAAAATTAAATTTTTTACTCCAAATAATAGAATTAATTGTAATCCATACTAATCTTAACAAAACTATATTTTGACTTGAATTATTTTACATAATATCAATAATAAATTATATGTAATCTAACTTAATTAGATACTAAAAACAGCAATACATAAATTTAATATTAAGTATATCTTATCGTGGATTATCAATTACCATACAGATTCCTCTAAATTTTAAATACCGCCAAATCTTTTAAATTTAATGATATAACATTTAATCTCTTTTTATTTTTTTCATTTATTATAATAGGGTATCTAATCCTAGTTTATTACATAAACTTTTTAACATTTAAAATTTCAAAAATTTAAATATTAAATTTATTATATTTCACCAAATAATAAATTATTAATTAAACTTAAATAATTTATAATTTTTATTATTTTACATAAAATTTCTTAATTAACTTAAATACTTAGTCTAACCGCTGATGCTGGCACTAAATTTTCCTATTTTTAATATATTTATCTTATTCTAACTTTCATTAATTTTATAAAATTTAAATATTACTTTAATTTTTATATTTTTTAATAAATTATTATATATTAATAATAAAATTTAATTAATTTTTAAACAAAAATTAAATTTTAATATAAATTTTATAAAATTAATGAAA